AAATCTTTTTTTTTTTTTTTTTTTTAGAGTGAAAGGATTCAACTTTAATCCTTTTAAGAAATAAAGTTTTTGATTGGAATATCAATTAAACTGAATGACCCCTTAACTATTAAGGGGATTAATTGAACGAATCACACTTTTACCACTAAACTATACCCGCTACAATGCGATTATTGTCTAAAAAAGGGCCTTTTGTCGAACAAGAGAATCGGATGTAATCAAGATAGAACAAAAATTCAAAATAATCATGAAATGCAAATTCGAAATTAGAACGTTGACGTCTTTGTCAGGAGTCCTAATGCAATTAGGAAAGGAGGAGTTATTTCGTTTAAATAACTAAATTTAATAATTAAAAATTTCATAATTAAAAAAAACTCTTTTGTTGGACGAATTTTGACAGATATGGCTCGACAAAACAACTTAAGTCATAAGACAAAAACAAGTGGATTGTGAAAAAATCCCTAGTTCCATTTTTCCTTTTTTTCAGTAAAAGTAAAAAAAAAATGGAAATAAAAAAAAAAAAAAGAAACGAAAGAATAATAAGAAATGACACTTTGATTCTAATTCTATATCATCATAGGAATGGAAATAGTCCTTCTTTTTCTTGAAAGAAGTATTTCATTTTTGGGTTTTCAAATCAAATCCAAATAAATCATTTTTGTTTATGTTATGGTTCGCATTTTTTCTATGGTTCGGCGGTATGGTTCATTAGAACAAAAAAAGGCCCGGCTGGGTACTGACCAGGCCAGGCCGTCGAAGTGGAAATAAAAAAGGCCCCGTTGAACGAAATTAAAGAGATATTCTTTTCTTTAGTTTTTTTCTATTTTATCTCTTTCGAATGCTTTCTGTCTTTGAATTTTCTATAAATGATAGAAATGGAATTGCTAATAAAAGTTAGATCTATTTATATAATAGAATACAAAAGACAATAAAAAAAATATATTCTATAAGCTATATTTTCTATGAGCTGTATAATCAATTTACTTTCTATATTCTCGATATTGATATTCTAGAGCATATAGAAAGTAAAGATATAAAATAAAGTAAAGACGGGCTTTTTTCAAGCATTATTTTTTGTGTAATGTAACAATGTAACATACTAATTATTATTATTATTTTTTTTTTTTCAATTAGGAGAGATGGCTGAGTGGATTAAAGCGTCGGATTGCTAATCCGGTGTACGAGTTATTCGTACCGAGGGTTCGAATCCCTCTCTTTCCGTTTCGGTCGATTGCTTCGTATATTTCAAATTCCAATTTAGCGAACACTTTTCCTTTTTTTTTATAGTAACAGGTGTGGAATCGAGAAAACCCTAAGAACATTGATACGACTAAAGCAAGAAACCCCTTCTTTTTTTTATTCTTCGCGTCCGGGATTACGCCCTGGATCATTAGACAGGAATCCGAAGATGAAGAGAGAAACAAAGAATATCACTACGGTGTAAACAAAGAGTTTGAGAGTAAGCATTACACAATCTCCAAATAAGTTTTTTGTGGAAAAGAAAAAAAAGAATAGATTCTCTATTTTTATACTACATATCCGATTTTGGCATCAAGAAATGAAGTTCTTTTTAGAATTTCGATTCTAGAATCTATAAATTAGAAATGGAAAAGAGTTTTCAGAAATTCACACAATTCGAATTCAACATTGTGGTTGGCTCTAATATGATTTCAGCGAAAAAGGGTCATAATCAACAAATCGCAAATGGGGGATCAAAATGGATCGCGGCTCCCCACGAATTTAACTGTTTGAATTGTGGCGAGGGTTCGTTCATATTGTACGACTCATCTGATCTTATCCATCGTTAGAATTTTTTTCTCGAACTCGAATAAATCATGAATTTTTCTAGCCCAATATTAAAGATCTCATCGAAAACTTACAGCAGCTTGCCAAACAAAGGCTAAGAGAAAAAATAGAACAGGTATTACTGGTATAACATCTACAATTGGATTCAAAAAAGCGTAGGCCTCGGGCAATTTGGCGAATAAAAAACTACTCGAATAAAGGGCAGAATTAAAACAGATATACATTAAACTAAAGATATTAAGCATAACAAACCTTTTTTTTTTTTTTTTTTGGAGATAATTGTATTTTGATTGAGTTATTAATATCTTATTGATATAAGATAAAAAGGAAGAAAAGAAAGTAAGGTAGACAAAAAAATACTTCTTGGAACCGAACCAATCAAAACCCAAATCCTTCTATTCTCGTGTGAGAATTGAAGAAATCATACTTTCATACAATATCTTAATTTAATTCTATGTAATGATCAAGAAATTCAGTTTGATTTTACACCTACACGTGTCACAACCCTAAACTAAAACAATAATCGAATTTTAGGGCTTGGACTGGAATTGACGAACAACCAATACTACGGTTTAGTAGTACCGAATAGAAATTGAAATGGGGCGTCGCCAAGTGGTAAGGCAACGGGTTTTGGTCCCGGTATTCGGAGGTTCGAATCCTTCCGTCCCAGGCCCGACAGAATAAAAAAAAAGAATTCCCCCCTTTGAGCAACTCTATTAAGTATAATTTTTGATAAAATGTACGTCTTTTTTTTTTTTTCAAAAATGATTTTCGGAATCATACCTTTTTTCACAAATTGAATCGAATTCAAATAATACAAAAATGGAACTGAATGCATTTGTGGTCCCCGAAAGCGGGGAACGCCGATCACAAGAGTTTGAATTTAAAAACCTTGGATGGGCGTTTTTGCGTAGGCCCCCCCTTTCCTTCCCCTTTCATATTTAAGTAAGTTTCTTAGAAAAGTCTTACGTTCCCTATCGAGTTGAATTTTCAAAGATACATTCTAAATCGAAATGCGAAAGCCTCCTCATTTCCTATCTTTTTACAGTCCCAACTATTCTCTTTTCATTTCGGAATTCTAAAGAAGAGGGTATTCCGGGTACTGATTGAATTCGGGATTAAGTCTCTTAAGTAAGACTGGGTTCGATTAAAATAAAAAAAAAAAAATTAGAAGGAAACAATGTGGGACTTTTTGTCTTTGTATCTATACAAAATAGTCTAGCATCCCCTAAAATAGGATCTTTTTTTTTAGGATTCATCATCCCCGCAGAAAGAATTTGGGGTGGGAGTAGATAAGAGTTAGGGAACAACGAAATATACCGATTTGAATCTCCGTGTCGGTCCAAATCTCATTAACCAATAATCCTGTTCCACATGGAATGGATTTTCTTTGACCCTAACCCAAAATTTTAGGTATTTTGTCTTGGGCTTTATTTAATGAATAATTGTAAATCTCGGGAATAACAATTGATACGGGGGTGATTCATACAGCCTATTTACAGTATTTTCAATTTGGGTAAAGATTATTGAATCTGAAGCCCACGACAAAAAAACGACTCAAAATTTGAGGAAAGGCTTATATGCATGGATTGCTATCCTTCTATTTCAGAGATAATGTTCTTTCGCTTTTTTTAAGATTTGTGGTGAGCCCTTACCTTACTATTAAATATTTAACATACAATATACATAATTACTTTCAACGAAAATTGTTCAGTCTAATCTGATAGATATGGAAATCACCCATTTTTTTTTTGTAATTCGGATTTGATCTTTCATTTCAGGATTACAGATGAAAGACTAACAATCTAAATATTCCCTTCATATACAAGGAAAAAAGGCTGTGCTGTGTATAGACTGAAGCAATGACTATTCATGATTCCATAATGGAATCAATTACATACCAGTTCCAAACTAGAGAAATGTTATGGTAAAACTTCGTTTGAAACGATGTGGTAGAAAGCAACGTGCGACTTGAAGGACATGATCCGCTGTGGATTTGCATCCACCATTTTCGATTTTATATAAATGGGCTCTTGGCTCGACATTCTTTCTTCTGTTCTATTAGAATCCTCACCTTTTGGTGGGTGGTAATGTAACTAGGACAGGATGGAGCTCGAGTAAAAGTATTTCTTTATTTCTCAGGGGCAAGGGTCTAGGGTTAATACCAATTAATAAGTTGGAAAAAACTTCGTAAGTAAATTTCGATTTTGATATAGAAATCGAAAGGATCTGATTCGAGCAATTTAGAAATCCAAAAGCAAGGGGAAATTTTGTTGGAATTGGGAAAACTCTTTCCATCAAAAGTTTATCCCGTAGCAATCAATTGTTCGTATGATTCTTTGATAGAAAGAAATCAAAAAGGGGTGTGTTGCTGCCATTTTTTCCAAATTGAAAACTAAAAAACATTAAAGATCGCCGAAGTAATGTCTAAACCCAATGATTCAAAGCAAAGAGAAAGGGTCCTGGAACAAGGAAATACCATTTTCAATTGTCTCAACAATTCGATCAGAATGAAAAATCAAAAAATCGATTCGATTCGAAACGAGACAAACAAAAAAGAGGCTTGAGACCACTCAAAAAAGGAAATGCCTAAGGATTTTCGTTTGGGCTTTGAAACTTATCCAACTTGAGTTATGAGAGTAGGAATGCTTTTTTGTTTCTTTTTCATTTTTCAAAAGAAACAAAAAAAAAGGAAGGGCTTAAATTTCTAATTGATTTGATTATTTTATAGATCTATTTTACATTCTAATTCTATACATAGACATAACTATCACTTCTAACCATTTTTGTCTCGAGCCGTACGAGGAGAAAACTTCTTATACGTTTCTAGGGGGGGTATTGTTCATCTATATCTATCCCAATGAGCCGTTTATCGAATCGTTGCAATTGATGGTCGATCCCGAAGAGAAGGAAGAGATCTTCAGAAAGTGGGTTTTTATGATCCGATAAATAATCAAACCCATTTAAATGTTCCCGCTATTCTATATTTCCTTGTCAAGGGCGCCCAACCTACAGGAACCGTTCATGATATTTCAAAGAAAGCGGGGGTTTTTACAGAACTTAGTCTGAATCAAATTCAATTCTATTAAGGAATAGAACAAAAAAAGAGGGTGTGGAGGAGTCTTATATAGTTTTGTAGAATTTTTTCTTTACTACCCCCCCTTTTTGTTCTATTCATACCTCTTTCTTTTCGGTTTTTTTCCAGTATTTATCTAAAAAAGTATTCCTAAAGTTTTTTATTTATCTAATTCTTTCTATTTATTAATATATAAAATTGGATTTGTTATTTGAATTTTAATTCAATTTAATAAATAAAGAATTAACTCTTTTTGTTTTCGTCATTTTATTTTTTTTTAGTATTTTCTCAATCTTGATATTCAATCTCATATTGACAATAGTGTATTGAACAAATATAATTCGATCGTGTAAAAATGAACCCATTTATCTCCGTCCTAGAGGTTTTTTTCTTTTTATGTTCAGAATCAATTAGAAATTTTTGGATTCGAGTTCTTGCTAGTTTAATATTTTGATTCCATTGTGAAATTGAATTTCGTTTATTTATTTTTATTCCGATTCTATCTATCCATTCGAATTCTTTGGGTTGCTAACTCAACGGTAGAGTACTCGGCTTTTAAGTACGGCTAGCATCTTTTACACATTTCTATGAAGCAAGGGATTCGTCCAAATCTTCGGGAGAGTTTGTAAGACCACGACTGATCCTGAAAGGAATGAATGGAAAAAACAGCATGTCGTATCAATGGATAATTTTGAGAATATTTTATTCTTGTTCAATTGACACAAAACCAAGTTTGAATTCTTGGCGCGGAACAAAAGAAATTTCATGAAAAGTTAGGTCGAGTGAATAAATGGATAGAGCCCTAGGGTTCTAATTATAGGGAAACAAAAAGTTACGAGCTTCGGTTCTTAATTTGAATGATTATCCGATCTAATTAAACGTTAAAAAGATATTAGTTCCTAACGCGGGGAAAGGGTTTCCCATGAGTGGATTATCGATTTATTTAATGAGTCCTAAGTATTCGTGAATCCCTATTATGGGTTGTAGATGAATGTGTAGAAGAAGCAGTATATTGATAAAGATAGTTGTTTTTTCCAAAATCAAAAGAGCGATTGGAGTGAAAAAATAAAGGGTTTCTAACCACTTTGTTATAGTATAACAAACATAAACCAATTCAATTAACTGGAAATGAGAGGATAGAGAATCCGGTGATGAGTCGACCCGTTTTCAAGGTATCTACTTTTTTTACTACAATACTTTGTTTTCACCGTATCGCACTATGTATTGTTTGATCGCCCACTAAATCCCTTACCTTTGTTTTTAATCGAATGTCAAATGGAGGAATTTCAAGTATATTTAGAACTAGATAGATCTCAACAACACGACTTCCTATACCCACTTCTTTTTCGGGAGTATATTTATGCACTTGCTTATGATCATGGTTTAAATAGCTCGATGATTTCATTGAAAAGTGGGGGTTATGACAATAAATCTAGTTCACTAAGTGTGAAACGGTTAATTACTCGAATGTCTCAACAGCTTAATTTGAGTATTGCTGCTAATGACTCTAACCAAAATCCAATTTTTGGGCACAACAATAAGTTGTATTCTCAAATTATATCAGAGGGATTTGCTGTCGTGGTGGAAATTCCATTAGCCCCACGGTTGGTAGCTTTTTTAGAAGGGAAAGAATTAGAAAAATCTCAAAATTTCCAATCAATTCATTCAATATTTCCTTTTTTCGAGGACAAATTGTCACATTTAAATTATGTGTTAGATGTACTAATACCCCACCCCATTTGTCCCGAAATCTTGGTTCAACCCCTTCGCTGCTGGGTAAAGGATGCCTCTTCTTTCCATTTATTACGGTTCTTTCTCCACGAGTCTTTTAATTCGAATAGTCTTATTACTACAAAGAACTCTATTTCTGTTTTTTTAAAAAGGAATCCAAGATTGTTTTTGTTTCTATATAATTCTCATGTATATGAATATGAATCCATCCTCTTTTTTCTCTGTAACCAATCGTCTCATTTACGATCAACATCCTCTCGAGTCCTCGTTGAACGAATGTATTTCTATGGAAAAGTCGAAGATCTTGTCGAAGTCTTTGCTAAAGATTTTCAGGACATCTTATGCTTGTTCAAGGATCCTTTCATGCATTATGTTAGATATCAAGGAGAATCCATTCTGGCTTCAAAGGATACACCTCTTCTGATGAATAAATGGAAATATTACCTTGTCGGTTTATGGCAATGGCATTTTCACGTGTCGTCTCAACCAGGAAGGGTTCATCTAAACCACTTAGGCAAGTACTCTATCAACTTTATGGGCTATCTTTCCGGTGTGCGACTCAATTCTTTGGTGGTACGGAGTAAAATGCTAGAAAATTCATTTCTAATAGGTAATTCTATGAAGAAGGTCGATACGACCGTTCCAATTATTTATCTGATTGGATCATTGGCGAAGGCGCGGTTTTGTAACGCATTAGGGCATCCCATCAGTAAGGCGGCCTGGGCCGATTTCTCTGATTCTCATCTTATCGACCGATTTGTGCGTATATGCAGAAATCTTTCTCATTATCACAGCGGATCCGCAAAAAAAAAAAGTTTGTATCGAATAAAATATATACTTCGGCTTTCTTGTGTTAAAAGTTTGGTTCGTAAACATAAAAGTACTGT